ATTTAAGGATAAATATTACCTCTCCCTTCCCCCTTTCAAACAAATTGAAATGATTGAAGTTCTTCTATTTGGAATCGTCTTAGGTCTAATTCCTATTACTTTGGCTGGATTATTCGTAACTGCCTATTTACAATACAGACGTGGTGATCAGTTGGATCTTTGATTAATTAACATCTCGTTTTTTATTGACCTCCTACTTCCTTTAATCCGCGGGAGGTCAAATTTAGGTTGCTGCTCAATTATTTTAGTGTAATTTTGACCTCCCGCGATTAACAAGAACACAGAATCACGCCCTGTAGGATTTGAACCTACGACATCGGGTTTTGGAGACCCACGTTCTACCGAACTGAACTAAGAGCGCTTTATTATCACAATAAATATTTTGTAACCCCAATTTATCTTGCATATATATATACTATAAAAAATAAAAATGAAATATTTATTTAATTATGTATGTACAATTTTATTAATTGATCTCAATTGATCCCTCGTTACTGCTCAGAAGATAAGTAATAGGTAGGGATGACAGGATTTGAACCCGTGACATTTTGTACCCAAAACAAACGCGCTACCAAACTGCGCTACATCCCTTTCAATTGGTCTACAGTGTCATTGTAGAGAATCCCTGTCTTGTTTTCCACATCTTTATTTCCTACATTGATATACACAAACTATCTTATCATTTCTTCCTTCTTCCTTTTGGTCTCATATATCATATAACAAACATATAATATGGTAAAAGACTTATATAAAGTATGAAATAAATATGAAATCTACCACAAAAAATTAATATTTTTTAGGAATTTAAGGCGGAAATGGACGTATTTTTTTCTTTTAATAAATATCTATTTTGTACATTTCAATTTGAATTAGGAACTCCGCGTACAAGTGGTAAGTCATTAACTACATATACACATCCGGTCATATATGTATTACCATTATGTATTACAAATTACAATAAAATTACAATAACGAATACAGAAAGAGGAGTTTTTAAAATGCGAGATCTAAAAACATATCTCTCCGTGGCACCGGTAGTAAGTACTCTATGGTTCGGGTCTTTAGCAGGTTTATTGATAGAGATCAATCGTTTTTTTCCGGATGCGTTGATATTCCCCTTTTTTTCATTCTAGCTATTGATATGGGAAGGGGGAAGAAGATTAGAGATACAATCAAATATCTGTAACTAATCCCTACCCCTCCCTTCTTTTTTTCTTTGTTTTTTCTTTTTTTCTTTTTTTACTTATTCTTTCTAAAAAAAAAAAAAAAAAAAAAGAAAAAGCGGTTTCACCCTCAGTGAAACTATGAACTCGGGCTCAGGCTCAAATTAAATTAATAATAGAATGGAAATGCGGTGGTTGGGGCAACAATATCATACAAGATACTTAACTGAAAATGAAATACTGTACGGCAATTAAAAATTATAAATATAGTTAGAAATCATTATATTACTTATTATTTATTACTATATTGATTGCAACAAAATATTTCTTTCATAATTTGATTTCGAGTTACCTGCTTCTATTTTTGTGTCCTTTCTTCTTCCTTGCTTCGGGTCGGAAAATTAAAGAATTGAGTGAATCAAAAAACAAAGGAGGTTCATGGCTAAGGGTAAAGATGTCCGAGTAACGGTTATTTTGGAATGTACCAGTTGTGTTCGAAATCGTGTTAATAAGGAATCAATGGGCATTTCCAGATATATTACTCAAAAGAATCGACACAATACGCCTAGTCGATTGGAATTGAGAAAATTCTGTCCCTGTTGTTACAAACATACGATTCATGGGGAGATAAAGAAATAGATCGAACCGATCGCTCGTGTGTCAGTCTTCCAAGGAAGATGAAAAATTACATATTATATATAACAATATATATATATAATTTATTTTAATTTATTTTTGAATTTATTTAAATATAAAAAAATATAAACAAATAAATATAAACAAACCAAATCCTATTTCGATCGGATCAAAGATGATGTAGAATTAAGAAATAGGATTGGGATTTTCAGGATAAGGAATAAACAAACCATGGATAAATCCAAGCGAATCTTTCTTAAATCTAAGCGATCTTTTCGTAGGCGTTTGCCTCCGATCCAATCGGGGGATCGAATTGATTATAGAAACATGAGTTTAATTAGTCGATTTATTAGCGAACAAGGAAAAATATTATCTAGACGGGTGAATAGATTGACCTTAAAACAACAACGATTAATTACTATTGCTATAAAACAAGCTCGTATTTTATCTCCGTTACCTTTTCTTAATAATGAGAAACAATTTGAAAGAAGCGAGTCAACCGCTAGAGCTGCTGGTCTTAGAACCAGAAAAAAAAAAGGTTGACTCTTCAATTGAATTGAATCAAAATAAAATTCCAATCCAAACTCAAATGCGGATTGACTTTTTTTTTTTGTTCGAAAAATCGTAAAATCGAAATGTCCTGTCGTAAGAAAAAAAATGGGAGAAGAGGAATAAATATTTTTTATTTAACGTCTTTCTTCATTTTGATGACTTTATCATATTTTATCATACTAATTTCTACTCTACCTTCCCAGAGTTCATTCTCCAGGGAACTCCATTTAAACTATTCCAACGGATTCCTTCCAATCTCTTTATTTTATGATCTCATTGGAAATCATATAAAGACAACTCTTATTTAATATAGCTATTTGTGCAAGTATTTTACGATTAAGAAGTAACTGTCTCTTGTACAGATTGTGTATAAATTTACTATAACTTAAGTATACTTTATTCTCGCGAATTACTGCATTTATCCGAGTGATCCACAACCGACGAAAATCTCTCTTTTGTCTACCTCTATCCCGATGAGCCGAAACCAAAGCTCTTATTTTCTGTTGAGTAATAGTACGAGTAAGTCTTGAATGAGCCCCTCGAAAGGTTGATGCAAATAAACGAATTTTTGTTCTACGTCTTCGAGCTATATACCCTCGTTTAATTCTGGTCATTGAATAAATGAAACTTTGATGAATAACTAATCGATTTCCTTTCTTTCAGTTATTCCCTTCCCGTATCCTAGTCTATTAATAACAAAACGGATTCTTCCAATGTATAAAATTTAAATTCCAATGGCTTTTGCTACTATAACCTTCCCGACCACGATTTTTTTTTTTTTTTTTTTTCTAGGTGAAATGCCTAGAAAAAAATTGTATTGATATTAGGTATCAAAAACACATAAAAGTAGTAAATATAAATGGATATAGTGGGTTCCATCGTTTCTATGGTTACTTCTTAAACGGTGAGGTCCTCTCTATACACCGGAGCCCTTCTTTCATTTAATCAATGTTATTGTTAACTTGTACAGTTCACACTCTTTGGCTCTACCCATAATTATCCAGTACGAGGTCTTTCACAATGAGATCTACTTATACAGTAACGGTATTTAATTATGAAGATTAGCTGAGTAGCTGACCCTGTTAGTCCGTTCTTGCAAGAGTAAGGCATAATTTTTCTGCTTTTTAAAATAGTATTTCCCCTGCTTAATGGATATCATTTGCTATCAATGGAGAATTCTTTCTCATCTTAAATTTAAAACGAGTTGATTGGATTTGCACCAACGGAAACCATACATTTGATACCACAATAGAAGGATAGATCTTTTTGATTTTTAGATATTGAATGGAGTTCTTCCATTCTAGTCTATTCACTGGTACTGATCGTTGATACTGGATCAATTGTTTTCTTTCTTTTGTCCTAGCCCATGATCTGAACGAGTCGCACATACACCCTAGTACATGTTCCTCGTCGCTGAGGACATCCCCCAAGAGCGGGGGATTTCGTGACATTTCTGATTGGCTGTCTTGTGTTTCTAATAAGTTGTTTAATAGTTGGCATATTGAATCATATACATAATGGGCTGGTTTAGATCGATCTTAACCGGATGATTATGAATTATTTTATTTCTATATTAATAGATTAATGAATAGAATATTAAATCCGGTAAGAAGATAAAATCTCAAATCACCAATTCGTCTGAAATTTTTGTTATTTTTTCTTTTTTATTCAGTCGCTACAAGATCAACAATTCCATGAGCTTGGGCTTCTGTTGCTGACATAAAAACATCTCTTTCCATATCTTCGGATACAACCCATAAGGGTTTGCCTGTCCTTTGTACATAAACCCTTGTGACGGTTTCGCGCAGCTTCAAAAGTTCTTCCGCTTCCAAGATAAATTCTCCCGTCTGTGCCTCATAAAAAGAACTAGCAGGTTGATGGATCATTACCCTGAGGATCATTACCCTGATGATATAACATAATAAATGTTTATTCTATCTCGCATGATGATAAGGTGAAGAGATAAAGAATAATAAAATATATAATTGAACAACCGTACAGGCATCTTTTACGCATTGCATACGGCTCTATAATGGAATTCGTTTTTACCTTACTTAAATATCAAATAAATTAAATATAGGGTCTATCAGACTCGGGTTGGTAAATGATCCAATAACCACCCTTCTTTTTGTTTTTGGAGTAGTTCAAAAATACTATGATGGCTCCGTTGCTTTATATATTTATTTCGTCTGTTATTTAGCAATCCCAAAGTTTCTTTTTTTTTTTTCAAATAAAAAAACAAGATTTTTTTTATTTTCATATTCTTTCATAACCTAAATATTGTTAAGAGCCTCCCGGCGTGAAAACAAAAAAGTTTGTGACGCTGAAATAGGCTTCCCGATAGATTAGATAAAATCGGAAATACCTTTTATCTCATACTACTCTTTCGATACATAATTTAAGGGTTAAAAAAATTTATCATATCGAATTCGAAGTGCCATGCTATTATTACTTAATATTCATATTTCATATAGCGCGAAGGCATAGTCTTCTTTTTTCTCTCAAATCAAATAAAAAACTCATTGGCGCCAAGCGTGAGGGAATGCTAGACGTTTGGTAATTTCTCCTCCGACCAGAATAAAAGATCCCATTGAAGCGGCTAATCCCATGCATATTGTCTGTATATCTGGTCGCACAAATTGCATAGTATCATAAATAGCTACTCCGGGTATTACCCATCCGCCAGGAGAATTTATAAACAAATATAGATCTTTGGTATCATCCTCTATACTGAGATATACCATAAGACCAATAAGTTGATTCGAGATCTCGCTATCAACCCCTTGGCCTAAAAAAAGTAATCTTTCTCGATAAAGTCGGTTGATTGGGATAAAGTTGTATCCCTTAGAAACCGTACATGCACCTTTTGATGCATACGGTTCAACAAAAATAACGAAAAAAAATAAAAGAATCAATGTGTAGATGTAGATTCTAGCGCTTTCTTTTATTTATTTATTTTTTTTTTTTCATACCAGGCTTTTAACTTATAAAAAGGGGCTTTTCTTTCATTTTTCAAAAAAGATGGGTTTTGGCCTGTTTTGTTTATCTATAAAAAAAATTACTAAATTTATCTAACTAACTTTTCATTGATGTATTGTTTCATCGAGATACAATCTCAATCGCGATGTAATTTTCTTGTTCCTGAATGGGCTTCTTCAATTTTTTTAGGTTTATGCTCTACTCCGAGTAAAGATCCGCCCGATTTGGATTTGCACATATATGACAAATGCCCCAATACCACGTCCTTTTGCTACGACTTCCTTTTTACAATTTATTTCATGTCTTACAACAGATATTCAATGCATTCATCATATTACTCGATTGATTAACAGTTTGAGATCACTTCTATTATAAATATATAAAGAAATCGAATATGATAGAAATAGTAAATAGAATATGATAGAATATGATAGAAATAGTAATCATAAATAGATTTATTACCGGTTTTTTTCTAAACGGAGCCTGGATACTTCATTTTATTGGCCTAACCAAGATAACCATAAATTATTCTAATTGATAATATTAATCTGTATACCCTCCCGAAAAAATGGATCTAATTGAACTTCACGCTCCAAATTTTTGATAATTCAATCAATCTTTCTTGGGCGAAGGGGAGGATATCTCGATCGGGGAAGAGAATGGGGAAATACCATATGACCCAATATATCTGACAAGTCGCACTATACGTCAATCCACAATGCATCTTCCTCTCCAGGACTTCGAAAAGGTACTCTTGGAACACCAATAGGCATTAAATAAAATAAAAATTAAGTACTATATCTCACTTTGATGTGAAAGCGTAACAATGGATTTAGTGTCCTACTAATATTGGCCTTTATCATATTTTATCCATAGATTGACTAAGTTCATAAAAAAAGATAAAGAAGACAAAATGAATAAAGGAAAATTATTACAAATAAGTCCTTTGAATGATGAACAAATATATATATGCATTCACTCATATAAAATGGTATCAACTCCCCTACCATTGCGTATTGGTACTTATCGGGTGTAGAATAGATCTGCTTCTTTTTGTTCCTACGAACAAAATAGTTTCATTATTACTAAAAGTAATTGAAAAGAATCAAACAAATATTAACAAATCAAACAAATATTAATTCTTTCCCCAAGATAATCCACTAAAAAGAGGGTCCACAGCATAGTTTTTTCCAATGCAATAAAGTTACATTGTGTCTATTTTTCATTGATAAAGGGGTATTTCCATGGGTTTGCCTTGGTATCGTGTTCATACCGTCGTATTGAATGATCCCGGTCGTTTGATTTCTGTCCATATAATGCATACAGCTCTGGTTGCTGGTTGGGCCGGTTCGATGGCTCTATACGAATTAGCAGTTTTTGATCCTTCTGATCCTGTTCTTGATCCAATGTGGAGACAGGGTATGTTCGTTATACCCTTCATGACTCGTTTAGGAATAACCAATTCATGGGGCGGTTGGAGTATCACAGGGGGTACTGTAACGAATCCGGGTATTTGGAGTTACGAAGGTGTGGCCGGGGCACATATTGTGTTTTCGGGCTTGTGCTTTTTGGCAGCTATCTGGCATTGGGTGTATTGGGATCTAGAAATATTTACTGATGAACGTACAGGAAAACCCTCTTTGGATTTGCCTAAGATCTTTGGAATTCATTTATTTCTATCAGGGGTGGCTTGCTTTGGTTTTGGTGCATTTCATGTAACAGGATTGTATGGTCCTGGAATATGGGTGTCCGATCCTTATGGACTAACTGGAAGGGTACAATCCGTAAATCCAGCGTGGGGTGTGGAGGGTTTTGATCCTTTTGTTCCGGGAGGAATAGCCTCTCATCATATTGCAGCAGGGACCTTGGGCATATTGGCGGGTCTATTCCATCTTAGTGTACGTCCACCTCAACGCCTATACAAAGGATTACGTATGGGAAATATTGAAACCGTCCTTTCCAGTAGTATTGCTGCTGTCTTTTTTGCCGCTTTTGTAGTTGCTGGAACTATGTGGTATGGTTCAGCAACTACCCCGATTGAATTATTTGGTCCCACTCGTTATCAATGGGATCAAGGATACTTCCAACAAGAAATATATCGAAGAATTGGTGCTGGGTTGGCTGAAAATCAAAGTTTATCTGAAGCTTGGTCTAAAATTCCCGAAAAACTAGCTTTTTATGATTACATCGGCAATAATCCGGCAAAGGGGGGGTTATTCAGAGCGGGCTCAATGGACAACGGGGATGGAATAGCTGTTGGGTGGTTAGGACATCCTATCTTTAGAGATAAAGAGGGGCGCGAACTTTTTGTACGTCGTATGCCTACTTTTTTTGAAACATTTCCGGTTGTTTTGGTAGACGGAGACGGAATTGTTAGAGCCGATGTTCCTTTTAGAAGGGCGGAATCTAAATATAGTGTCGAACAAGTAGGTGTAACTGTCGAGTTCTATGGCGGCGAACTCAACGGAGTCAGTTATAGCGATCCCGCTACTGTGAAAAAATATGCTAGACGTGCTCAATTGGGTGAGATTTTTGAATTAGATCGTGCTACTTTGAAATCCGATGGCGTTTTTCGTAGCAGTCCACGTGGTTGGTTTACTTTTGGACATGCTTCGTTTGCTTTGCTCTTCTTCTTCGGACACATTTGGCATGGTGCTAGAACCTTGTTTCGAGATGTTTTTGCTGGTATTGATCCAGATTTAGATGCTCAAGTGGAATTTGGAGCATTCCAAAAACTTGGAGATCCAACTACAAGAAGACAAGTAGTCTGATACAATATGCTTTGTTACTTGTTACTTTTCATTTTTATTTTCTTTTTGTGATTTTTAGATGGGGTACCAGATAAATCTTGATTTGAATCACTGCCTTTTCTTTGACTCTTGTTCTTTATTTATCCGGGAGACGATCCCAAATAAACAGGTATGGAAGCTATAATTGTAAACCACGATCGAATCTATGGAAGCATTGGTTTATACATTCCTTTTAGTCTCAACTCTAGGAATCATTTTTTTCGCTATCTTTTTTCGAGACCCGCCTAAAGTTCCAACTAAAAAGGTGAAATGATTTGTCATTATCTCAATTGAAGTACGGATCCTCCCAATATTGGGAGGATCCGTACTTCAACTAGTCCCCGTGTTCCTCGAATGGATCTCTTAGTTGTTGAGAGGGTTGCCCAAAAGCAGTATATAAGGCGTACCCAGTAAAACTTACAAGTAAACCAGATAAAAAGATGGCAACTAGGGTTGCTGTTTCCATGATTATATAGTTTTAAGACATTATAAAGTTTTAAGACCACAATGGATCTATGATAAGATCATTTATTTACAACGGAATGGTATACAAAGTCAACAGATCTTACTGAATATAAAATATTATGGCTACACAAACCGTTGAAGGTAGTTCTAGATCTGGCCGCCCAAAACGAACTAATGCGGGGAGTTTATTGAAACCATTGAATTCAGAATATGGTAAAGTAGCTCCTGGGTGGGGAACTACTCCTTTGATGGGTCTCGCAATGGCTCTATTCGCGATATTCCTATCTATTATTTTGGAGATTTATAATTCTTCCATTTTACTGGATGGAATTTCAATGAATTAGATTCACAAGAACCATTAACTGGCTTTTTCAATACAAAGTGAAGCGTTTAGGTTTCTGATTTTTATCCCATTCTATTTTGGTAGTTTGACCGTGGAATTTCTTTGTTTCTGTATTTCCGGAATATGAGTGTGTGACTTGGTATAAATGATCCTATGGATAGTACAGAGAATGGGTCTGTCATCTTGATAGAGATGGTTTTACTTCGTCGGATATTCATTCTAGTATCTGGAGCACGGAATATATGAAATAGATTACTATTAGAACTATGATTCATACTTAATAGTCAGACCTCGTGTCCGGACTTCAAAAAATTTTTTCAAAGAGTTAGAAGTTATAAATAGAAATATTTTTATTCTTTCAAACTTTCGTTTATGCTTATTTTGATCAAAGGACAAAACAAAGGTTTCTTTGGTTTGGATTTTTAGTCATTATATCTATTCATTGAATAAGTGATGATCCAATGGTTCTTACTCAGGGAATTTTGGGACTTAGACTTAGTTTGAAAGGGTTTTATTGAATCATCGTGGTTTTAGTATGAATCTGAGGTTTTAATCAATTCATAGGGTCTTAACAAGAGAATTCCTATCAATAATAAAGAAAACAGCAGTAAAGCCGCATTACACATAAATAACACCAAAGAAAATAGGTAAATAGAAGATTCAAGAGGCCTATAACGATCAATATATAGACGAATGAGCCGACTTGATTTTTTGGCATTATAACCACAAAGAAGAGCTTTCGGATTTTTATTCTTTAGTATCTTCAAAAAAAAATTGAATCATAAATCATAGAATTAATAAATTTCAAACTTTATATTACACACATCCGTTAGAACTAGTATTTGGGTGTTTCTGTTTGAGCCGTACGAGATGAAATTTTCATATACGGTTCTCCGGGGGGGTCCCCTTGATTTACCTATCTCAATAAAATCTATGATTGGTTCGAAGAACGTCTTGAGATTCAGGCAATTGCCGATGATATAACTAGTAAATATGTTCCTCCTCACGTCAACATATTTTATTGTCTAGGGGGAATTACGCTTACTTGTTTTTTAGTACAAGTAGCTACCGGG